ATAGCTGATGATAAAACTAGAATAGATATTTTCTGTTTCCTACTCACACGAGCCCATATCCTTGCCTTTCTATCAATCTCTAATTCTAATCTTCCCCCCCAATCTGATATTATGGTTCCGGTATAGACCGAAATTCCGTTATGGTCCAATTCTGACCGGTAATAGATACCGGGACTTTGTAATATTTGATTAATCACAATTCTATAAATTCCATTTACTATAAAAGTTCCCAGGGAATTCATTAAAGGAATGTTTCCAATAAAAATAGTTTGTTCTTGCATATCCCTACCGGTTTTCCAAATTAATCCCGCGGATACATATAATTCAGAAGAATATGTGAGTAATTCATATACAGCGTCTCTTTCTTTTATCAAAGGTTCTACCAATTGATATGTTTCCACAAATAATTGAAATTCAATTTCTTGATCTGTATCTTCAATTTTTGGAAACTTATAAAGTTCTTCTGTTAAGCCCTGATCAATGAATCTACAAAATCCTTCAAATTGTATCTGATTAAAACCGGGTATTGTAGACATTCCCTCATTTCCATCTCCGAGCATTTTGAATTTCCTATTCATCGAAAAAATTCCATTATTGACCCATTTTTCATCAAATCATATGGATTGATCTAGCAATGATGGAATTTCTATTGTGTTTACTGAATCACATGAAATTTTAACCAACTCCATATATGTAATGTATAAAATGCATCTGAACGGAGGAAAAAAGAGAATTTTATACTCAAATTTGAATTTGTAACAGATACAAATGTAAAGGAATTGATAAATGCCACTTAGACTTGTGGACTTTTGGCTATAATCTCAAAAAAAGTGATTCAATTTCTACCATTTTTATGATATTACATATTCCAATCGCTATTGGATACCAAAAAAATAAATGGATTCAGGATTTGATCTGTTCGGTGAGATAAAGACATAATAACCATCAACTCTCTATTTTTGTTTGATGTTTTTTGAGCACTTAACCCTTTGTTGGATTCTATCTATTGTTCAACAAACAACAAAGAATTCTCATAAAAGAAAAATCTTTTTACCTATATTTTAGTAAAATATGATTGAAGTGCATAACATAGTAAGAGGGCTTGGCTTGTATTTATTAAACATGTGTAGATAGCTATCTATATTGATTTCCTTCCTTATTGCAGTTCTATTCGGGAAAGCGGTCTATAAAAATTTCTATTTTCTATTCAATCTATTCAATGAAAAATTGAAGGACTACCATTAATGTCCTGAGAATTGCCTATAGGCATCATATATAGATAAGAAAGATACCCTAGAACAAATTTATGTTCGGGGGTTTACATATACTTCTATTTGCTGTTATAATTGAAATTGGAAAGGATTTTTTTATTGAAAAGAATCAATACTGATTACTTATGTATTGTATCAATTTCTATTTTCTTATATAATGAAAAGTGGTCATTTCATTATATAAGAAAATTTTCGATTCAAATCCAAGAATCATTTATGAATTTACAGTTGCATTTAATAGTTAATGGTTCCAATTTGTCCCGAATTTTGGATTTTGTGACTAAAAAACCACATTTTCTTCTTCAATAGAAAAGAAGGGGAAGGTTTTTAGATACAAGATGAAAGTGCAATAAAAAAAAAAGAAGTTTAGTAATTCCTACACCCCAAGCAAAGGGGGAATATTTTCATCTATTTCGTATGGTATCATTTTGGCGGCATGGCCGAGCGGTAAGGCGGGGGACTGCAAATCCTTTTTCCCCAGTTCAAATCCGGGTGTCGCCTGATTAACAAAAAACTCGAAATCCCTTATTTTTTTGATATAACTCGCTGAATTTTTCCGGAGCAGAAGCAAACGGAGGAAGGGGACTCTTGATACCTGCTCGATTCTAAACATCTGAGCTAAAGTGCTGTAAATCCTTGCCTCTAGGATTCAAGGATGTAGTAGTGGAAGGACTTTTATAGAAAGATTTGCCAATTCCCGTCCACTAGTAATGTAGTGTTTTAATTACTAGGTTTTGAATTAGATTGGATAGTCCGACAAAAAATCTAATTAGTGGTTGTGGAAAGGGCTGAAGATACTTTCTATACAGACTCATGGTAGTCTCTAAGTATAAGTATTGGGGCATTCAATAAATACTTAATTTGATGGAAAATTGGCTTTTCTATATCAAATGCAAAAATCAATTCTTTTCAGTAAACCCTAGTCAAGAATGGAATAGACCGTCCTCCGATTGTTTCACAGAAACAACCCTTAGACAGTAAGGATTAGATCAAATGGGAAATAAAGGTATGTGATAGATAATGATCTATCTTGATTCGATATTTTTAGCCCTCTAATCTTAATTAAGGACAAGAAAAGAAAGAATAGGTCTTATTTTTCCTACATCTTAGGAAGATTTGATTCCCTTGATACTTCCAAATGGGTCACTGCCCATTTTTCTTGTGCTAAACGTTTTCCCGATTCTACTAGAAAAATCATATCCTCTAAGAACTTGTTAGAAGCGACCCTT